CTTAGGATTAGTGGATCATTTTCTATCTCGTAGTTTCAGGCCTTAGATTAAGCTAAGGGAAGGGCTCCCTCTATCCAATCTACTCATCCTGTATATTGTCTTTTTCGTTCCATGTTGCAATATAAACTTATTATTTGATTATACGATACAAGGTTATACGAGAACGAATTCCTTATTTATAAACTATTTTCGATGAGAATTTTTATTTTAATTGAAAAAAAAAGAGAATCATTTCTTTCAATACTCACTTATTATTAGTTAACAATCCTAATCCTCATATGCTTAATTCTGATAGGAAATAAAATAGTAAAATAATTATTCATCGAATGACTATTCATCTATTGTATTTTCATCAAATAGGGGGCAGGAAGATTCTATGGAAAAATGGTGGTTCAATTCGATGTTGTCTAACGAGAAGTTAAAGTTAGAACATAGGTATGGTTTAAGTAAATCAATGGAAAGTCTTGATGCTATTGGCCATACCAGTGGAAGTGATGAACCCCTTCTAAATGATACGGAGAAAAATTGGAGTGATAGTGTTAGTTATAGTTTCAGTAATGTTGATTATTTATTTGGTATCAGGGATATTTGGAGTTTGATCTCTGATGACACTTTTTTAGTTAGGGATAGTAATGGTGACAGTTATTCCGTATATTTTGATATTGAAAATCATAGTTTTGAGATTGACAATGATAGTTCTTTTCTGAGTGAATTAGAAGGTTTTTTTTCTAGTTTTTTGAATAGGGGGTCTAAGAGAAACAATCACTACTATTATCATTACATGTATGATACTCAATCTAGTTGGACTAATCACATTAATAGTTGCATTAATAGTTATCTTCGTTTTGAAGTCAGTATTAATAGTTCCATTTCAGGTGGTACTGACAATTACAGTGACAGTTACATTTATAGTTTCATTTGTACTGAAAATGTAAGTGGTAGTGAAAGTGGAAGTTTTAGTATAAGAACTCGTAATAATGGCAGTGATTTCAATATAAGAGGAAGATCTAATGATTTCGATATAAATAAAAAATACAGACATTTATGGGTTCAATGCGAAAATTGTTATGTATTAAATTATAAAAAACTTCTTAGGTCAAAAATGAATATTTGTGAACAGTGTGGATATCATTTGAAAATGAGTAGTTCAGATAGAATCGAACTTTCGATTGATTCGGGCACTTGGGATCCTATGGATGAAGATATGGTTTCTATGGACCCCATTCAATTTCATTCAGAAGAGGAACCTTATAAAGATCGTATCGATTCTTATCAAAGAAAGACAGGTTTAACTGAAGCTGTTCAAACAGGCATAGGTCAACTAAACGGTATTCCCGCAGCAATTGGGGTTATGGATTTTCAGTTCATGGGAGGTAGTATGGGATCTGTAGTAGGTGAGAAAATCACTCGTTTGATTGAGTATGCTACTAATCGATCTCTACCTGTCATTATTGTGTGTGCTTCTGGAGGAGCACGCATGCAAGAAGGAAGTTTGAGCTTGATGCAAATGGCTAAAATATCTTCTGCTTCATATGATTACCAATCCACTAAAAAGTTATTCTATGTACCAGTCCTTACATCTCCTACAACCGGTGGAGTAACAGCCAGTTTTGGTATGTTGGGAGATATCATTATTGCTGAACCTAATGCGTACATTGCATTTGCGGGTAAAAGAGTAATTGAACAAACATTGAATAAGACAGTACCCGATGGTTCACAAGCGGCTGAGTATTTATTCCATAAAGGCTTATTTGACCCAATCGTACCACGTAATCCTTTAAAAGGTGTTCTAAGTGAGTTATTTCAGCTCCATGGTTTCTTTCCCTTGAATCAAAATTCAAAAAATTAAAGTATAGCACTAGATTCAGTTATTTTGTTTGTAGCGAACAAGTATTTAGTTCATCATAATAAAAAAAACTAAGAAAAATGTTCTTTGGTGATATAAGTTACACTTTCTAGTAAGAGTCAGAAGTTTCGGATAATTTTTTTTCTTTAAATTAAATATTTTAATATTATTTTTATATTTAAAATTTCTATTTTAATATAAATATATTATTTAGAAATTATATATTTATATATACTTAATTGCTTATATATACTTAGTAGTATAATATTATATAAAATACAATAGTCAATATTACCTAATATTACTTATAATAGATATACTTATCATATCATAAGATATCTTTCTAATAGATACAAATATATAGATACAAATATTAAATCGAGGCACCCATTCTATGACAGATCTCAACTTACCCTCTATTTTTGTGCCTTTAGTGGGCCTAGTATTTCCGGCAATTGCAATGGCTTCTTTATCCCTTCATGTCCAAAAAAATAAGATTGTCTAGATCCAATGGGACCAAATCCTATCAATTTATTTCAACACTGTATCATAATACAGATATTTTTTTAGTGCAATATGGTACGATATGTGGCTCTTTCCACACACAAATGAAAGAACTGTTATGTATGCGGATACATGCTATCTGCATAAATGCATATATATATATATATATATATAGCTGGTTAAAAATGGATCAGTAAATATTTTTAATAGAAAGTCAATGTATCTAACCAATTACTCCACATCAGAATAGTGCTAGTTGATGAAAGTTACTTCGGGATCAAGAAAGGTAAAGTCAAATTTGGGTTATTCTCTCAATTCCAATCGAATGCAACTGGATCTAGTATAGTATGAATTGGCGATCAGAACATATATGGATAGAACTTATAAGGGGGTCTCGAAAAACAAGTAATTTTTGCTGGGCCTGTATCCTTTTTTTAGGTTCACTAGGATTCTTAGCGGTTGGAACTTCCAGTTATCTTGGTAGGAATCTGATATCCATATTTCCATCTCAGCAAATTATTTTTTTTCCACAAGGAATCGTGATGTCTTTTTATGGGATCGCAGGTCTGTTCGTTAGCTCCTATTTGTGGTGCACAATTTTGTGGAATGTAGGTAGTGGTTATGACCAATTCGATAGAAAAGAAGGAATTGTGTGCATTTTTCGTTGGGGATTTCCTGGAATAAATCGTCGCATCTTCCTTCGCTTCCTTATGAGAGATATCCAATCAATCAGAATTGAGGTTAAAGAGGGTCTTTATCCTCGTCGTGTCCTTTATATGGAAATCAGAGGTCAAGGGGCCATTCCCTTGACTCGTACTGATGAGAATTTTACTCCACGAGAAATTGAACAAAAAGCTGCCGAATTGGCCTATTTCTTGGGCGTACCAATTGAAGTATTTTGAAATGAATTGAACACAATAAAGAATAAATGTTTTCTCGGCATGGGGGAAGGAACTTGCTAATTCCTTTTTTAATACAATTGAAGTCTTTTTGGAATGTTCATTTGAACAAAACATGTTAGATTATTCTATTTCCTCCTTCCTTTGTCGTGGCGACTCCCATAGAATAAACCAAAAAAGCAGGAGGGCGTATATGGAATAACTATAATAAACTATACTATAATAAAGAAAAAAATTAAGAAAAGAAGAAATTTTTGTATACCATTTGTATACCAAAAGTATTTCGTATGCGTATGGATCCCAACTCAATTCTTTTCTACTAGAAAATTTCTACTAGAAAAAAGGCTAATCTAAGGCTAATATAATAAGTAAGGATTCATCAAATATATCCGAAGATTTATTTCGTAATACGGAATTCATCTCATCTTTTTAGGCCCAAAATTTTGATGATACCTTTTTTCCTTGGTTGTGGCTAGGCGGTGAAACATTTCGAAATAATTAACTGAGGGGGGTTTTCGTTTCTAAATCCGATTCGTTATTTTAAGTGGGTTTTCGAGTATTCATAGAAAGGAACAAATGAAGATGAAATTGCTTCGAATTTGCCCATTCGAATTTGCCCAATTGAGATATCTAGGAATAATATTGATTTTGCATTTTTATCCGAAAAGGGCGAACCCTTATCCCATTTCTATATTCCTTCTAGATCCAAGAACTAAACTCAATTTTGACACAAAAATTGGAATGAATAGACCCATAGGTTCAATACCTTGTTATAGAACTCGTGCTTCAGAGAAATATCATATAGAGTCAACGAATGAAGCAGGTTCATTAACGATTCAATTCACAGATAAAAAATGAAAAAAAAGAAAGCATTGCCTTCTTTCCCATATCTTGTATCTATAGTATTTTTGCCCTGGTGGGTCTCTCTCCCATTTAATAAATGTCTGGAACTTTGGGTTACAAATTGGTGGAATACCGGGCAATCCAAAACTCTCTTGAATATCATTCAAGAGAAAAACGTTCTAGAAAGATTCATAGAATTAGAAGAACTCTTTCTGTTGGACGAAATGATAAAGGAGTACCCGGAGACACATATACAAAAACTTCGTATAGGAATACACAAGGAAACGATACAATTGGTCAAAACACACAATGAATATCATCTCCATATCATTTTGCATTTCTCGACAAATATAATCTCTTTCGCTATTCTAAGTGGTTATTTTATTTTGGGTAATGAGGAACTTGTCATTCTTAATTCTTGGGTTCAGGAATTCCTCTATAACTTAAGTGACACAATAAAAGCTTTTTCGATTCTTTTAGTTACTGATTTATGGATTGGATTTCACTCGACTCATGGTTGGGAACTAATAATTGGTTCGTTCTACAACGATTTTGGATTGGCTCATAACGATCAAATTATATCTGGTCTTGTTTCCACCTTTCCAGTTATTCTAGATACAATTGTGAAATATTGGATTTTCCATTATTTAAATCGTGTATCTCCTTCGCTTGTAGTCATTTATCATTCAATGAATGAATGAAGAACTCATTTGATCTCCTGATATCAATCAAATAAATCAGAATCTTTCTTCCTTTATAAAGAAACCATTTTGAATCTTACTTAATTCTTTATATTTTATTTCTACCAGTTCAAGGTATTCGTCCTATATTACAGTACAACTATTCCAGTACAATGACAGACTCGTGCATAGGGAACTTTACTAGTTCCCTATCTAATTTATTGTAGA